TTCTTAATACTAATTACCCACAAATTGAAGATAAAATTGAATCAGAAAATCTAATAAAATCGTTAAAATTTTTATTCGATGCAGTTATAACTCCTTACAAAGCTAAAGCAAGTCGTCAAAACTCGATTGGACTAAGAGAAATCAGTAAAAAAGTTCCTCGATGGTCATACAAATTAATCGACGATTTAGAACAACAGGAAGGAGAAAACGACGAAAGTATGGCGGAAGATCATGAAATTCGTTCAAGAAAAGCCAAACGTGTCATAATTTTTACTGATAATCTAGAAACTAGCGATACTTATACTAATACCACAGATACTAATAATCCTGATCAAACAGACGAAGTTGCTTTGATACGGTATTCCCAACAATCGGATTTTCGTCGAGACATAATCAAAGGCTCTATGCGTGCTCAAAGACGTAAAACAGTTACTTGGAAACTGTTTCAAGCAAATGTACATTCTTATCTTTTTTTTGAGAGACTAGACAAATCTTTTTTTTTTTCTTTTGATATTCCCGCACTAATGAAAACGCTTTTTAGACCTTGGATATGGAAAAACACAGAATTGACTATTTCGGATAATACACAGGAAAAGACAAGCGAAAATCAGAAAAAAGAGGCGGACATAAGAGAAAAGCAGAAAAGAGAGGAAAAAGCACGTATAGAAATAGCAGAAGCCTGGGATAGCATTCTATTTGCTCAAGTAATAAGAGGTTTTTTGTTAGTAACTCAATCAATTCTTAGAAAATATATTGTCTTACCCTCATTGATAATAGCTAAAAATATTATCCGTATGCTATTATTTCAATTTCCTGAATGGTCCGAGGATTTTAAAAATTGGAATAAAGAAATGCATGTAAAATGCACCTATAATGGTGTTCAATTATCAGAAAAAGAATTTCCAAAAAACTGGTTAACAGACGGTATTCAAATAAAGATCTTATTTCCTTTTCGTCTGAAACCGTGGCACACATCTAGGTTACAATCCCCTAATAAAGATTCAATAAAAAAGAAAGGACAAAAAAATGATTTTTGTTTTTTAACAGTTTGGGGAATGGAAGCTGAACTGCCATTTGGTTCTCCCCGAAAACAACTTTCGTTTTTTGAACCCATTTTAATAAAAGAGCTCGAAAAAAAAATTAAAAAATGGAAAAAGAAGCGTTTTCTAATTCTAAGAGTTTTAAAAGAAAGAACAAACCTGTTTCTAAATATCTCAAAAGAAACAAAAAAATGGGTCATCAAAAACATTTTATTTCTAAAACAAATAATAAAAGAACTTTCACAAAGAAACCCAATTCGATTATTTGAATTGAAAGAAATCTACGAGTTGAATGAAGCTAAAAACGAAAAAAATTCGATAATAAGTAATCGAATGATCCAAGGCTCGTCCAGTATAATTCGATCTATGGATTGGTCAAATTTTTCATTGAGAGAAAAAAAAATGAAAGATCTGACTGATAGAACAAACACCATACTAAATAAAATTGAAAAAATTAGAAAAGACACGAAAAAAGAGTTTCTAAATCCAGAAAAAAATATTAGTCCTAACAAAATAAGTTATGATGATAAAATATTAGAATCTCATAAAAATATTTTAAAGATATTAAAAAAAAGAAATGTACGATTAATTCGTAAATCGCATCATTTTCTAAAATTTTTTGTTGAAAACATATACATAGATATATTTCAACGTATGATTAATATCCCGAGGATTAATGTGCAACTTTTTTTTGATTCAATAAAAAAAAAATTGACTAAATCCATTTCCAATAATGAAGTAAATCAAGAAAGAATTGATAAAACAAATCAAAGTATAATTCACTTTATTTCAACTATAAAAAAGTCACTTTCCAATATTAGTAATAAGAATGGAAAGATCTTTTGGGACTTATCATACTTGTCGCAAGCATATTTATTTTACAAATTATCACAAACACAAATTATTAACTTATCTAAGTTAAGACCTGTCTTTCAATATCACGGAACATCTCTTTTTCTCAAGAATGAAATACAGGATTATTTTGTTGAAGTTGTTGGAGCACAAGAAATATTACATTCCGACTTAAAACAAAAGAATCTTCAAAATTCTGGAATGAATCAATGGAAAAACTGGTTAAGGGGTCATTATCACTACGATTTATATCCGATTAGATGGGCAAAATTACTACCACAAAAATGGCGAAATAGAGTCAATCAAGATCGTATGACCAAAAATAAAGATTTTAACCAATGTTATTCATATGAACAAAACCGATTAATTGATTACAAAAAACAAAATTCTTTTGAATACTCATTACCAAACAAAAAAGATAATATTAAAAAAAAATATATATATGATCTTTTCTCATATAAATCTATTAATTATGAAGATAATAAAGATTCAGATATTTATGAATTACCAGTACAAGTAAAAAATAATCAAGAAAGTTCTTATAAGTACAACACAGATAAATGGAAATTTTTTGATATACTGACGGGTATCCCTATCAATAATTATCTAGTAGAAGATGATATTATAGATCTCGAAAAAAATCCGGATAGAAAATATTTTGATTGGAGAATGCTGCATTTTTGTCTTAAAAATAAGGCCGATATTGGAGCCTGGATCAATATTGAGGCTGACACGAACAGTAATAAAAATACTAAAACTGGGGTTAATAATTTTCAACTAATTGAAAAAATCGATAAGAAAGATTTTTTTTATCTCACAATTAATCAAGATCAAGAAATCAACCCATCCAACAATAAAAAAAAAATCTTTTTTGATTGGATGAGAATGAATGAAGAAATACTAAGTCGTTCCATATCAAATCTGGAACTTTGGTTCTTTCCAGAATTTTTGATACTTTATAATCCATATACGATTAATCCGTGGATCATACCAATCAAATCACTTCTTTTTAATTTGAATGGAAATGAAATTTTTAGTAAAAATAAAAAACTAATTGGAAAGAAAAAAAGATCTCTTTTTATATCAGCGAAAGAAAAAACTCTTGAATTCGAAAATGGAAATAAAGGGGAAAAGGAATCTGTGGCCAAAGAGGATCTTGAATCAGCTCTCTCAAACCACAAAAAATATGTTCAAGAAGATTCCGCGGGAGCAGATGTGAAAAAACGTATAAATAAAAAGCAATACAAGAAAAACACGGAAGCGGAGCTTGACTTCTTCCTAAAAAGATATTTTCGTTTTCAATTGAGATGGGATGATTCCGTAAATCAAAGAATGATCAATAATATCAAAGTATATTGTCTCCTGCTTAGACTGATAAATCCCAGAGAAATTGCTATATCCTCTATTCAAAGGAGAGAAATGAGTCTGGATATTCTGATAGTTCAGAAGGATTTAACTCTTACAGAATTAATGAAAAGGGGAATATTGATTATCGAACCGGTTCGTCTGTCTGTAAAAAATGATGGACAATTTATTATGTCTCAAACCATAGGTATTTCATTAGTTCATAAGAATAAGTACCAAAGATATCAAGAAAAAGGCTATCCTGATAAGAAGAGTTTTGCTGAATCCATTGCAATACATCAAAAAACGAATGAAAATAGAACCAGCAATCATTATGATTTGCTTGTTCCGGAAAATATCTTATCCCCTAGAGGTCGTAGAGAGTTCAGAATTCTAATTTGTTTCAATTCTCGGAATAGAAATGATATCCATAGAAATACAGCATTTTACAATGCAAATAAGGTGAAAACTGATGATCAAGTTTTAGATAAAAGAAGCAAACATCTTGATAGATATAAAAATAAACTAAATAAATTAAAGTTCTTTCTTTGGCCCAATTATCGATTAGAAGATTTAGCTTGTATGAATCGTTATTGGTTTGATACCAATAATAGCAGTCGTTTTAGTATGCTAAGGATCCATATGTATCCACAATTGAAAATTCGTTAATGCTACATTTTTCCTATATTGCCCGTACCTTATATGGTATATGAAGACAAAGAAATACACATATGGCACTGTCTTACATTCTGATAGATAATTTAATTCAATGACGTATCTATTAGATTTCGAAATGAATCAATAAAATATTCTTATTGAATTTGAATTTAAGTTTGAGTTTTAAGTCTAAATATTTTTTGTGCGTGCAGAAATATACCAGCCTTTTGTATACCTATCTGAATCCAATTTCGAAAATTGGATTGCTAAATTAAAAAAAAAAAGAATCGAAATTCTTAATCAAATTAAGATTATTGTGTATATCAAATTTAAATGAGTAACATTATTATTACTGATCAATAATAATTTATAAAAAAAGAAAAAAGGAGGGGAAGGAAATTTCATTTTATGGTAAAAAATTCATTCAGCTCAGTTATTTCGCAAGAAGAAAAAAAAGAAAATGGAGGATCTGTTGAATTTCAAGTAGTCAATTTCACCAATAAGATACGAAGACTTACTTCACATTTGGAATTGCACAAAAAAGACTATTTATCTCAAAGAGGTCTACGTAAAATTCTCGGAAAACGCCAACGATTACTTTCTTATTTATCAAAGAAAAATAAAATGCGTTATAAAGAATTAATTAATCAATTGGCTATTCGGGAGTCAAAAACTCAGTAATTTAAAAAGTCATTTTGAATTATTTGATTTATTAGATCTTGAATTTTTATGAACTTATTTTCATTTTCAGCAATTCATGGAAAGATGAATCGAGGAAAAACTTATGAATGGACCAGCTACAAGAAACGACCTCATGATAGTCAATATGGGACCTCACCACCCATCAATGCACGGTGTTCTTCGACTCATCCTTACTTTGGATGGTGAAGATGTTATTGACTGTGAACCAATATTGGGTTATTTACACAGAGGGATGGAAAAAATTGCAGAAAACCGAACAATTATACAATATCTACCTTATGTAACACGTTGGGATTATTTAGCTACTATGTTCACAGAAGCAATAACCGTAAATGGTCCAGAACAGTTGGGAAATATTCAAGTACCTAAAAGAGCCAGCTATATCAGAGTAATTATGTTGGAGTTGAGTCGTATAGCTTCTCATCTGTTATGGCTTGGCCCTTTTATGGCGGATATTGGCGCACAGACTCCCTTCTTCTATATTTTCAGAGAAAGAGAATTAGTATATGATCTATTCGAAGCAGCCACCGGTATGAGAATGATGCATAATTTTTTTCGTATCGGGGGAGTCGCGGCTGATCTACCTCATGGATGGATAGATAAATGTTTGGATTTCTGCGATTATTTTTTGACAGGGGTTGCTGAATATCAAAAACTTATTACACAAAATCCTATTTTTTTAGAACGAGTTGAGGGAGTAGGCGTTATTTGTGGAGAAGAGGTAATAAATTGGGGGTTATCAGGACCAATGCTGCGAGCTTCCGGAATACCATGGGATCTTCGTAAAGTTGATCATTATGAGTGTTATGACGAATTTGATTGGGAAGTTCAGTGGCAAAAAGAAGGAGATTCATTAGCTCGTTATTTAATCAGACTTGGTGAGATGACGGAATCCATAAAAATTATTCAACAAGCTTTGGAAGGAATTCCAGGGGGGCCTTATGAAAATTTAGAAATACGATCTTTTGATCGAGGAAGGTCTCCGGAATGGAATGACTTTGACTATCGATTCATTAGTAAAAAACCTTCGCCAACTTTTGAATTGGCGAAACAAGAACTTTATGTGAGAGTCGAAGCCCCAAAAGGGGAATTGGGCATTTTTTTGATAGGGGATCAGGGTGGTTTTCCTTGGAGATGGAAAATTCGCCCGCCGGGTTTTATCAATTTGCAAATTCTTCCTCAGTTAGTTAAAAGAATGAAATTGGCTGATATTATGACAATACTAGGTAGCATAGATATCATTATGGGAGAAGTTGATCGTTAAAATGATAATTGATACATCACAAGTACAAGATATCAATTCTTTTTCGAGATTGGAATTCTTAAAAGAAGTCTATGGAATTCTATGGGTGCTTGTCCCTATTTTGACTACTGTATTGGGAATCACAATAGGCGTACTAGTAATTGTATGGTTAGAAAGAGAAATATCCGCAGGGATACAACAACGGATTGGACCTGAATATGCTGGTCCTTTGGGAGTTCTTCAAGCTTTAGCAGATGGTACAAAACTACTTTTTAAAGAAAATCTGCTTCCATCTAGAGGTGATACTCGTTTATTCAGTATCGGCCCATCCATAGCAGTCATATCAATTTTACTAAGCTATTCAGTAATTCCTTTTGGTTATCACCTTGTTTTAGCCGATCTCCATATCGGTGTTTTTTTATGGATTGCCATTTCAAGTGTTGCTCCCATCGGACTTCTTATGTCAGGATATGGATCCAATAATAAATATTCCTTTTTAGGTGGTCTACGAGCTGCTGCTCAATCAATTAGTTATGAAATACCATTAACTCTATGTGTATTATCAATATCTCTACGTGTGATTCGTTGAGACATAAACTTCTCCCACTTTTTTTTCGAGAAAAGGGGTGAAATGAATTTAATAGATATCTTCATTTTTATATTCATAATTCGGATTAATGAACTAAATCAGATAGTTATATGAGTGAAAGAAAACAGCTTATATAAATAAAAATTGGCAGTGAAAATATTGAGTCTCATTTTCTATGTATAAGAGTTAAGCAGAAATAAACATAGGCGCAAGAGAGCCTTTATCCCAAGATTGGTTGACTAGTTATCCTGTCTTGAAGCGGACTCAAAAGATCAACCGGATTGAGTTTTCACTATTATTTGTATGTACTACCATATATGTATTACCATAACATGGCCGATTGAGCAAAAATGAGTGGATGGTTAGAAACACCAAGATATACAAAGGATTAGTAATGGAGATTTTCCAAATTATCCAAAAGAGAGAAGGACATTTTTGCAAAATGCATAATATAAAAAGAATACGAATTGGGGCTTTAAGTTTGTAGAAATGATCAGGCAGTACTCCCCACGATTCCGATCCAGAGTATGCGCCTATCCACCCATTAAATAAATGACTATCGGAAACGAAATAATCCCTTATTTAGTAAGTCCCCTTTTTCTCAGAAAGAAGAATAGGAACGAAAAAAAAAAAAAAATGGAAAGCATCCACTTACAACAAAAAAAGAGATCTTTTTTATTGTTTCTTATCTCCATCTATTCCTCTATTCCTTTCTTTCCTATCTCCCTATTCATAGAGATAGAATTCGTGTCCGAATTCATGAACTAATGGAATAGCCAATTTTTTTTCGTAATTGAAAACGATGGGTTATTGATATTTATAATAAATAGTATTTTAGTGAAGAATTAAGTTATTACTCAACAAAGAAATTTTTTTTTTATTAAAGGATGAGATCAATTCAGAAGTACCCTTTTTCTTTATTATTAGAACAGACAGAATTCTATTGGGTTAATTTGGGGACACACGATAGATTTTTATCCTATACTATTCTACAAAAAAGACATATCAAGATAAATAATCCCGACACGCTCCTTAGATTTATTTATGGCCCTCAAGGAGCCGTATGAGGTGAAAATCTCATGTACGGTTCTGTAATAGCGATGAGAACAGTGATGTTATTACCGACTATGATTATCTAACAGTTCGAGTACAGTTGATATAGTTGAGGCTCAATCAAAATATGGTTTTTGGGGGTGGAATTTGTGGCGTCAACCTATAGGGTTTGTTATTTTTATAATTTCTTCCTTAGCAGAATGCGAGAGATTACCTTTTGATTTACCAGAAGCAGAAGAAGAATTAGTAGCGGGTTATCAAACCGAGTATTCGGGTATCAAATTTGGTTTATTTTATGTTGCTTCCTATCTAAATCTATTAGTTTCTTCGTTATTTGTAACTGTTCTTTACTTGGGTGGTTGGGATATCTCTATTCCATACATATTCGGTTATGAACTTTTTGAAATAAATAAAGCATATGAAGTCTTTGGAATGACAATTAGTATCTTTATTACATTAGCTAAAACTTATTTGTTCTTGTTCATTTCTATAGCAACAAGATGGACTTTACCCCGACTAAGAATAGACCAACTATTAAATCTCGGATGGAAATTTCTTTTACCTATATCTCTCGGTAATCTATTATTAACAACTTCTTTTCAACTCTTTTCACTGTAAAGGAATACCATATTCTATATTCACGACTTGCTCAAACAAGAGAAAGAAACAAACATAAAATTCTTTAGAGATATTACAATATGTTCCCTATGGTAACTGGGTTCATGAATTATGGTCAACAAACAGTACGAGCTGCAAGGTACATTGGTCAAGGTTTCATGATTACTTTATCCCATGCAAATCGTTTGCCTGTAACTATTCAATATCCTTACGAAAAACTAATCGCATCGGAGCGTTTCCGCGGTCGAATCCATTTTGAATTTGATAAATGCATTGCTTGTGAAGTATGTGTTCGTGTATGTCCTATAGATCTCCCCGTTGTTGATTGGAAATTGGAAACGGATATTCGAAAGAAACGATTGCTTAATTACAGTATTGATTTCGGGATCTGTATATTTTGTGGTAACTGCGTTGAATATTGTCCAACAAATTGTTTATCAATGACTGAAGAATATGAACTTTCTACTTATGATCGTCACGAATTAAATTATAATCAAATTTCTTTGGGTCGTTTACCAATGTCAGTAGTTGATGATTATACAATTAGAACAATTTTGAATTCGCCTCGAATTTAGGTCTAAAATAAGTAAATCCCTTGATTAAAGATTAAAGAGTAATTGGAAATTACTAAGGTTATGTTTTGATCTAAAGAAATGAGGTTTCTTTCGTTTTGTTTGTTTGGTCACTACCTACAAATCCAAACTATTGATTCATGAGAATTGCAGCTTAATTTAGATTTCAATTTAGATTGAAACTATATATTTCGAAATATATAGTTTCAATCTACTCTACTCTTTCCGATCAAGACTAAGATTAATACAATAACTGTACCTACATGAATTCACACCCCTTAAGATTTAATTAGGAATTGATTATCCATTTTTTTTCCCGGTCAGATCAATAAGGTCATGAAAAACATTTAGATTGATTTATCTCTTTTTTTACTACATATAATGGATTTGCCTGGACCGATACATGATTTTCTTGTAGTCTTGTTGGGATCAGGTCTTATATTAGGAAGTATGGGAGTACTATTATTTAACAACTCCATTTATTCTGCTTTTTCGTTGGGACTGGTTCTTGTTTCTATATCCTTATTCTATATTCTAGCAAACGCCCAGTTTGTAGCTGCTGCGCAACTCCTTATTTACGTGGGAGCTATAAATGTTTTAATCATATTTGCCGTGATGTTCATGAAGGGTTCAGAATATTCCAAAGATTTTAATCTTTGGACCGTTGGGAGTGGAGTTACTTTTCTGGTTTGTACAAGTATTTTTGTTTCACTAATGACTACTATTGTCGATACGTCATGGTATGGGATTATTTGGACTACAAGATCAAACCAGATTCTAGAACAAGATTTAATAAGTAATAGTCAACAAATTGGAATTTATTTATCAACATATTTTTTTCTTCCATTTGAACTCATTTCGATCATTCTTTTAGCTGCTTTGATCGGCGCAATTGCCGTGGCTCGCCAGTAATAAATCTTTAGTTAGAAATAGCATAAATTAAACTTTGTTCTATGTTATCACACACATTCCCCTTCAATTCTATTTGAAGATTGTTTCTGTCTAAAATAAAAATTCTTTTATTCGATCGATTACCAATATATTCCCTTGTTCTGTACTTTTTTTTTGTCAATTGAATTGAATCTATTAAATTTTTGTTCATATTGAAATGAATCGGAATTGATAAGGAGTTGGTCAATCATGCTCGAACATGTACTTGTTATAAGTGCCTATTTATTTTCTATCGGTATCTATGGATTGATCACGAGCCGAAATATGGTTAGAGCCCTTATGTGTCTTGAGCTTATACTGAATGCAGTTAATATGAATTTCGTAACATTTTCTGATTTTTTTGATAGTCGCCAATTAAAAGGGAATATTTTCTCAATTTTTGTTATAGCTATTGCAGCCGCTGAAGCAGCTATTGGCCCAGCTATTGTTTCGTCAATTTATCGTAACAGAAAATCAACTCGTATCAATCAATCGAATTTGTTGAATAAGTAGTATTTATTTATCAGATAAATTATGATATTCATCAAGTAATATTATTTGTATGATACGTAATCCATGATCATGTTTGCGAAAACGTAAAAAATTAAAGTATCTTGGCCCTATCCCATGAGTTAATCAGAAAGTAGATTGATTATAAAAATAATGATAAATTATTGACTCATCTGGTATCTAAATATATAATTCATTTACAAATTTACTCGATCGAAAATTTATAGTCTTAAAAAAAAATTTCTAGATCCAATGTCACATTCAGTAAAGATTTATGATACATGTATAGGGTGTACTCAATGTGTCCGAGCTTGCCCCACAGATGTATTAGAAATGATACCTTGGGGCGGATGTAAAGCTAAGCAAATAGCTTCGGCTCCAAGAACAGAAGACTGTGTTGGTTGTAAGAGATGTGAATCTGCCTGTCCGACGGATTTCTTGAGTGTTCGCGTTTATTTATGGCATGAAACAACTCGAAGCATGGGTCTAGCTTATTGATACGTTCTATAAAAGCCCCCTTGAATACATTTGATTTCTTTTTTACCGACAAAAACCCGTGCTCGAAAATAAATATACATATATTTTTTTTGATTTCATTTTCGAACATGGGTTTTTTTAGTCCAAGTGTATCTTGTTTTTACTACGAATTATTTTCCTTGGTTAACAATAGTTGTAGTTTTTCCAATATTTGCGGGTTTATTACTTTTCTTTTTCCCTCATAGAGGAAATAAAGTAATGAGATGGTATACTATATGTATCTGTGTACTCGAGCTCCTTCTAACAACCTATGCATTTTGTTATAATTTCGAATTAGACGATCCATTAATCCAACTGACGGAGGATTATAAATGGATCCCTTTTTTGGATTTTTACTGGAGATTGGGAATCGATGGACTTTCCATAGGACCCATTTTACTGACGGGGTTTATCACCACTTTAGCTACTTTAGCGGCTTGGCCAGTTACTCGAGATTCCCGATTATTCCATTTTCTAATGTTAGCAATGTATAGCGGTCAAATAGGATCATTTTCGGCTCGAGACCTCTTACTATTTTTTATCATGTGGGAGTTAGAATTAATTCCCGTTTATCTACTTCTATCGATGTGGGGAGGAAAGAAACGGTTGTATTCAGCTACAAAGTTTATTTTGTACACTGCGGGAGGTTCCATTTTTTTGTTAATGGGAGTTCTGGGTATCGGTTTATATGGTTCTAATGAACCAACTTTAAATTTCGAAACATCAGCTAATCAATCGTATCCTATAGCACTGGAAATATTATTCTATATCGGATTTCTTATTGCTTTTGCTGTCAAATCACCGATTATACCCTTACATACATGGTTACCAGATACCCACGGAGAGGCACATTACAGTACTTGTATGCTTCTAGCCGGAATCTTATTAAAAATGGGAGCATATGGATTGGTTCGGATCAATATGGAATTATTACCCCACGCCCATTCTATCTTTTCACCCTGGTTGATCATAGTAGGCATAATTCAAATAATCTATGCAGCTTCAACATCTTCGGGTCAACGCAATTTAAAAAAAAGAATCGCTTATTCCTCCGTCTCTCATATGGGTTTCATAATTATAGGAATTGGTTCTATAAGCGATACGGGACTTAATGGAGCTATTTTACAAATAATCTCTCATGGATTTATTGGCGCTGCGCTTTTTTTCTTGGCGGGAACAAGTTATGATAGAATACGTCTTGTTTATCTCGATGAAATGGGCGGAATGGCTATCCCAATTCCAAAAATATTCACGACTTTCAGTATCTTATCGATGGCTTCCCTTGCATTGCCGGGTATGAGCGGTTTTGTTGCAGAATTAATAGTCTTTTTTGGAATAATTACTAGCCAAAAATATCTTTTAATGACAAAAATACTAATTACTTTGGTAATGGCAATTGGAATTATATTAACTCCCATTTATTTATTATCTATGTTACGCCAGATGTTCTATGGATACAAGCTTTTTAATGCTCAAAATTCTTATTTTTTTGATTCGGGACCGCGAGAGTTGTTTGTTGCGATCTCTATCCTTATACCTGTCATAGGTATTGGTATTTATCCAGATTTTGTTTTCTCACTATCAGTTGACAAGGTCGAAGCTATTTTATCTAATTATTTTGCTAGATAGTTTTCATAAAAAAAAATGAAACAGCAATAAATTAATAATTATTTTTAAAATCGTTCGTTGCACAATAAAAAAAGAAGTCTTTTTTCTTAAGTTAAATAAAAAAATGAATTGGACTTCCTCATAAATTTGGCTTTTGTGAGAACCATTTGAATCAAGTAATGTAGTGATTCAAAGGGTTCTCGATGTCTTACCCACAGTTTTCTTATCTATACTCTCCCATGTTTGTGTTCGTCAGGCCCTTTCTTGAATTCATTCAATTAGATGTTAATGTAAATGAACCATAACTATGTAGCCCTATCCCTAATAGATTGACCCCAAAATAGCATATCCAAATTATAAGAAAACCCATAGAGGCCACAATTGCAGAATTTACACCTTCCAAACTTTTATTTGTTCGCATATGTAAATAAATTGCGAATATGGTCCAAGTAATAAATGCCCAAGTTTCCTTTGGGTCCCAATTCCAATATGATCCCCATGTCTCATTAGCCCATACTGCCCCTGAAAGAATACCTATGCTTAAAAAGATAAACCCTAGACTAATAATACGATAACTCCAATGATCTAATTGTTGAATCAGTTGAGACTTATAATAATTCTTCGAAGAAAAAAAAGAAGTGTTTCTTAAAACATTGTTCCCCTGGTTCATGTATTGGATCTGATCAAAGGAAAATAACGCATTTAAGAAATTTTTGTTTTTACCAAAAATTCTTATAGCTTTTTGAAATGTAATCACTATAAGAGCTACTGAAAATAATGATCCACATAAAAGAGATGCATAACCCAATACCATCATACTTACGTGCATCATTAACCAATGAGATTGGAGAGCGGGGACTAATAGTGGGGATTGATGCATTTCAGTTAAAAAACCTGAAGTAGCAAAACCTTGGGTAAAAATAGTACTTGGCGCGGTTATTGCGCTTACACTTAAATGGTTTTTATATTTTTTAAAATACGTAAATATATGAATAATGGAGAAACCCCATGAAAGAAATAGTAATGATTCATATAAATCACTTAATGGTAAATGCCTCAAATAAATCCAACGAGTAACTAATAATCCTGTTATACAGAAAAAAGTACCTATCATGCCCTTTTCTGACGAAGCATAGAGTCCTACGGTTTCATCGACTAATAAGGTTATCAAATGAATTGTAATGACAATTGAAATGACCGAAAAAGATATATGAGTTAATATATGCTCTAAAGTTGAAAATATCATAAAAAAATTATTAAAAAATGTCCCTCAATTCAATTATTTGAATTAACATCTGGGACTTGAATTAATTATATTATAGAACTTTTTTTATTATAAAAAATGGCATGCCGCCACTCGGACTCGAACCGAGATGCTCTAGCACTGCTTCCTAAGAGCAGCGTGTCTACCGATTTCACCATAGCGGCTTTCTCGAAATCATAATAACCTATTATTATTCAATCGTCGAGATCAAAAAATAGAAGAATTTTCAATTCAATGTAATATTTTTGACAAAATATTTAATTTATAGGGGATAAAAAACTCCTTATCTTTCAATTTTCTTAATTTAACAATAGTTTTTTTTATAGGATTTTGCGTAGTTTATTCTCTTTCAAAAAGGAACTGTTGTAACTAGATAGTTCTGGTTTCAATATGTAGATATAATCAAAAAAAAATGTTATTTCTCATTTACATTTTTGAATGATTTTTTTTTATCTCATTTTTTCAATGAAAACCTAAAATAGGATAGTTTTATCGATCACAATTTCATACACTCAATAAATTTCTAGAAATATTGCCATAGCTTTGTATTAAAGGGTTTTCGTTGTGTAGAAAATTTGTGTTAGGATTTTGCAAACCAATTTAATTATGTATTCGGCGGGGTATATTCTATAATAGTAATAATGATTTAGAGAAAAGAAATAAGGGTTCATAGAATTTAAAAATAAGGTTTTAACTTAATCAACTAATGTCATTGTTTCAACGTCTCATTAAATTTTTAATAAACAGTTTAAGTTTACTATTTAATCTTCTATATTTAGATATTATATATATAGAACTATATTCTATAATATAGAAAATATATAATAAAATAAAAATCAACAAAAAATTTTTGGTTTATTGGGGCGATGGGGATTCGTATTTTCCCCATCCCGAAAATGATAAAACAAAGATATGAAAAAGAAAGGTCAACCCTTGTATTTATTTTTATTCTTTGAACAAGAAAAAAAAGATTTCTTATTTTTTTTTTTTTTTACATACCCTAAAAAAAGGAAAAGGAATTTCATATTCATCCGCTCAAAACATTAGGAAATTCCAATAATTGCTTTGATTAAAAAAAAAAATGTTTAGTTTTTTTTTAATAAATTCACATTATTCAATTGTTTAATTATTTATTTGATTTGTCCCCCAAAAAACTTTGTGAATTCCCCGTTGAAAGAGATTTTGCTAACGAAAAAGCTTTCAACGCTGCCCGACGCCCTTTGCTTTTCCAAATATTTTTCCGAATCCGTTTTTTTGATATAGAAGTGCGCTTTTTTGGAACTGCCATTAAAAAATTATAATTGATTATTCATTACTATAGTTGGATGTGAAAGACATCTATTGTTCAAAACGAATTGTTCTTTACTATTGATTATCCATTTATTCTTTAAATTATAGTATACTCCTAATATAGCTATCGAAAATGAAAAATTATTAGATTAGGAACAAAGAAAAAAAAAATATATATATAATGTTATTTTTTCAAAAAAATAAAAAATGAATTGTTTAATGATTCGTAATAAACGAATTAAATAAAAAGAAGTCTTATTTTACTGGATCAACTTGTAGGCTGTCTTTTATGATTGATACCAAAATAAAAGCGTGTTTTTCGTGTAATTATTCCTTCTTGCTCTATAGCGGTAAATTTTTGTAATGCATACTAAATAATAATAATAAAGAAAATTTGAAGTTTCTATATTGTCAAAATATTTTACTTAAAATAAATAGGCGTGTTCATTAATAGTTTCAGTGGATCATCTTATTTGAACAATTATAACTTCGTGACTTGAAATATTTGAAGTATTTGGCAAACAATTAAGAATAATTAAGAATAGAAAAAGAAAATTATATTTCACTTTTGGATATTTAAATTTTTTATTAACTGATCCTTTTGAAAAGAGATAAGAGCTGGTGAATCAGAAAAATTAATTAGGAATTAAATATACTTTTTTTATGGAATATACGTATCAATATTCATGGATCATACCTTTCATCTCACTTCCAATTCCTATCTTAATAGGAGTGGGACTTCTACTTTTTCCGACGGCAACCAAAAACCTTCGACGTATGTGGTCTTTTCCGAGTGTTTTATTGTTAAGTATAGTTATGATTTTTTCAGTTTATCTGTCTATTGATCAAATAAATAGTAGTTATATCTATCAATATGTATGGTCTTGGGCTATCAATAATGATTTTTCTTTAGAGTTGGGCTACTTGATCGATCCACTTACTTGTATTATGGCAATATTAATCACGACTGTTGGGATTATGGTTCTTATTTATAGTGACAATTATATGTCTCATGATCAAGGATATTTGAGATTTTTTGCGTATATGAGTTTGTTCAATACGTCAATGTTGGGATTAGTTACTAGTTCGAATTTGATCCAAATTTATATTTTTTGGGAATTGGTTGGAATGTGTTCTTATCTATTAATAGGTTTTTGGTTCACTCGACCTACTGCGGCGAATGCTTGTCAAAAGGCATTTGTAACTAATCGCGTGGGGGATTTTGGTTTATTATTAGGGATTTTAGGTCTTTATTGGACGACGGGGAGTTTTGAATTTCGGGATTTGTTTAAAATATTCAATAACTTGATTTATAATAATGAGGTTAATTTATTATTTGTTACTTTGTGCGCCGTCCTATTATTTGCAGGTGCGGTTGCTAAATCGGCTCAATTTCCTCTTCATGTATGGTTACCTGATGCTATGGAGGGTCCTACCCCCATTTCTGCTCTTATACATGCTGCTACGATGGTAGCAGCGGGAATTTTTCTTGTCGCTCGGCTTCTTCCGCTTTTTATAGTAATACCCTACATCATGAATCTAATAGCTTTGATAGGTATAATAACGGTACTATTTGGAGCTACTTTAGCTCTTGCTCAAAAAGATATTAAGAGAGGTTTAGCCTATTCTACAATGTCTCAATTGGGTTATATGATGTTAGCTTTGGGTATGGGGTCTTATCGGGCTGCTTTATTTCATTTGATTACTCATGCTTATTCAAAAGCGTTGTTGTTTTTAGGATCTGGGTCCATTATTCACTCAATGGAATCGGTTGTTGGATATTCTCCAGATAAAAGTCAGAACATGGTTCTTATGGGTGGTTTAACAAAGCATGTGCCAATTACAAAAAATGCTTTTTTATTAGGTACCCTTTCTCTTTGTGGTATTCCACCCCTTGCCTGCTTTTGGTCCAAAGATGAAATTCTTAATGATAGTTGGTTGTATTCACCGATTTTCGCAATAATAGCCTGTTCCACAGCCGGATTAACAGCATTTTATATGTTTCGCATCTACTTACTTACTTTTGAGGGACATTTAAACCTTTATTTTAAAAATTACAGCGGAAAAACAAATAACTCCCTCTATTCAATATCATTATGGGGTAAAGAAGGATCAAAAATAATTAAAAAAAACTTTCCTTTCTTATCATTATTAACAATGAATAATAATGAAAGGTCTTCTTTTTTTTGGAAAAAAACAACATATCGAATTGATAGTAATGTAACAAAAATGATGCGCCCTTTTGTTACTATTCCCCATTTTGGTACTAAGAATACTTTTTCGTATCCCTATGAATCAGATAATACTATGCTATTTCCGATGTTTGTGTTATCCCTATTTACTTTGTTTGTTGGAGTCATAGGAATTCCGTTCACTAAATTCAATCAAGAAGCAATTGATTTGAATATATTAGACAAATGGTTAACTCCGTCTATAAACTTGTTACATGAAAGTTCAAAAGATTCGGAAAATTGGTATGAATTTGTTAAAAATGCAACTTTTTCTGTGAGTATAGCCTTTTTCGGAATATTTATAGCGTTTTTCTTCTATAAGCCCGCTTATTCATCTTTACAAAATTTGAATTTTCGTAATTCATTTGTTAAAAGTTTGACTAATAATTTTTTTTTTGAAAAAATTATAAATATAATATATAATTGGTCAGATAATCGTGGTTACATAGATGCTTTTTATAGAATATCCTTAATTGGGGGT